GTGAAATACAAAGAAAAATGTGGGAGAGATGAAGAAGATGCAGGTTCATTTATCTGATTGGCTAGTCAAGCATGGTCTAATTCATAGATCTTTAGGCTTTGATTGCCGAGGAATAGAGACTTTACAAATAAAAACCGAGGATTGGGATTCCATTGCTGTCATTTCATATGTATATGGTTACAATTATTTACGCTCCCAGTGTGCCTATGATGTAGCACCAGGCGGATTTTTAGCTAGTGTGTATCACCTTACGAAAATACGGTATGGTATAGATAAACCAGAAGAGGTATGTATAAAAGTATTTGCTCCCAGGAGTAATCCTCAAACCCCGTCGGTTTTCTGGATTTGGAGAAGTGCTGATTTTCAGGAACGGGAATCTTATGATATGTTGGGAATTTCTTATGAGAATCATCCTCGCCTTAAACGTATCTTGATGCCTGAAAGTTGGATAGGTTGGCCCTTACGTAAAGACTATATTACGCCCAATTTCTATGAAATTCAAGATGCTCATTGATTGAGAAAAACCCCCTTTTTACTTATACGACACGACTCCAGATTTCATTTCAATCTCAATCAATGAGCATCTTGGCATTCTCCTTCTAGATGAAACAGAGTAACTGGACTTTAATTCGTATTGTGGAGGGGCTAAAAGAAAAAAATGAAAAAGAAAGTAAAGAATATCTATCCCGATCCGTCTCAATGAATTAATTTCATTTGTATGAGGTATGAATATCTATCCGATACATTATTCACGTGTCAGGAACCAGATTTGAACTGGTGACACGAGGATTTTCAGTCCTCTGCTCTACCAACTGAGCTATCCCGACCATTTCCCGTGCATCATCCTAGCAGAGTACTTATATCTATGTCAATGAAAAGAACTAAAAAAGAAAATATTAACAAATTGGACCTAGCCCCTTAATTTCTTAGATCTTCAAAAAGAAGACTTTCTTTGTAAATGTAAGGAAAAAGATATGGACTATGAATGATTCAATAACGGAGATTCCTTGAACATATATGTTCATATCATACTATACAAAACAAATGAGATTGGATTGGAAGAAGATACGAGGATTTCTATTCGGATCCATTTGTGAAAGAACAGAGTGAATGAAATGAGAAAGATATTGAATTTTGTTTGAACTGAGCCACTGATGAAAAAAAAAATAAAGAGGATGAGGATAAATAAAGAGCGAGGCGAGGAAGTAAAATGGGCTTTTTATTGGGGATAGAGGGACTTGAACCCTCACGATTTTAAAATTCGACGGATTTTCCTCTTACTATAAATTTCATTGTTGTCGGTATTGACATGTAAAATGGGACTCTCTCTTTATTCTCGTCCGATTAATCTTCAAAAGATCTATCAAACTCTGGAATGAATCATTTGATCGCTGAATATTCGAATTCGATTCTTTTTTCAACTTCAATTGGAATTTATTCACAATAACTCTTCCATTTTTCATAGATTTTTTGATCTCTATCATTCTAATTAATAGAGAATAGAAATAGAAGATTTCTATTTTCATATATAGAGATACAGAATAGGATTCAATATAAGATTTGGGTTGTGATTAATCGTTTGCTATGTCAGTATGTATACGTACGTATTAGGTATATAAGGTTATCCTTTCTGTCATTTCGATAGAAATGATTTTAGCTACTAACGTAACGTAGTAAATTTCATTCGTTAGAACAGCTTCCATTGAGTCTCTGCACCTATCTCTCTCATTTTCCATCTCTCAAAACAAAGATTTGGCTCAGGATTGCCCATTTTTAGTTCCAGGGTTTCTCTGAATTTGGAAGTTAACACTTAGCAGGTTTCCATACCAAGGCTCAATACAATCAAGTCCGTAGCGTCTACCAATTTCGCCATATCCCCCTTTCCTTTGAGACAAGGATCCAGTTGTAATTCCATCCACCTCTTTCATTGATCTTGGCACTATTGAATTCATTAGGTAATGATTCCTATATCGAAAAAGTGTATGCTGCTATTTTCTTTTTTTGCCCACCCTCTATTCTCTATTCTATCATTTCATCTCTATTGGATGAACCCTATTTGTTTCAATACGAAATGATTCTATCATTGATGTATCCGCAATTCAATATGGATAGATATATCCCACATATATATATGCCTTTCCTCCTCCTTCATTTTTACAGTGCGGTTTGGAATAGTGGAACGGTCGATATTCATTATTTTTCTTTTTTCATTTCGAATTCTAATTTCATTGATATATTGATATTTTATTTCATATTCATATATATGAATATGGAATTGAATTTCTATTTCTATTTAGATATCTAATTTCTTTATATCTAAATAGTTTTCTTTTCTATTTTCTAAATAGAATCTAAAATATATAACTAATAACTAAGAAATAGAAGAAATTGAAAGAATCAATAAATGAAATAAAAAAAGAAGAAGAATCACTAGGTAATAGCTAAGATCCGATAGTTTCCTGTATTCCTATACACTATTGCTCTTATATCCGCCCGCTTA